AAAAAATAATACATTTTTGTAGAGTTGAAGAGAAATATCCCAATACATGTCTTATTTTTTTTTCAATAATCCATATTTGTAGCAATGAAATACTAGTGTTCCTACCCCAAGTGATAGATGATTGATTACAAGATGGTATATATTCTTTATAAAGGACCAGAAATACCTTGCTTACGTATCATTGGGAAGTGCATTAACATAAATACGGCGGTAAGAAGAGGTAATACAAAAGTGTGTAAACTATAAAAACGAGTCAAAGTGGATTGTCCTACACTAGCACTTCCGCGTAATAACTCTACCAGAGGCGAGCCTATTACAGGAATAGCGTCTGGTACGCCTGTTACAATTTTTACTGCCCAATAACCAATTTGGTCCCGAGGTAAGGAATAACCAGTTACACCAAAAGATGCGGTCAATACACCCAAAACCACACCTGTAACCCAAGTCAATTCACGAGGTTTTTTAAAGCCGCCGGTGAGATACACGCGAAATACGTGCAGGATCATCATTAGGACCATCATACTTGCCGACCATCGATGAACTGATCGGATTAACCAACCAAAATTAGCTTCAGTCATTATATATTGAACAGAAGCAAAGGCCTCCGTAACGGTCGGACGATAATAAAAAGTCATAGCAAACCCGGTAGCTACTTGTACTAAAAAACAAGTAAGCGTAATTCCCCCTAGACAATAAAATATGTTGACGTGAGGAGGAACATATTTACTAGTTATATCATCGGCAATTGCCTGAATCTCAAGACGTTCTTCGAACCAATCATAGATTTTATTGAGATAGGTAAATCAAGGGGACCCCCCCGGAGAACCGTATATGAAAATTTCATCTCGTACGGCTCAAACAGAAACACCCAAATACTAGTTCTAACGGATGTGTGTAATATAAAGTTTGAAGTTTATTAATTCTATGATTTATGATTCAATTTTTTTTTGAAGATACTAAAGAATAAAAATCCGAAAGCTCTTCTTTGTGGTTATAATGCCAAAAAATCAAGTCGGCTCATTCGTCTATATATTGATCGTTATAGGCCTCTTGAATCTTCTATTTACCTATTTTCTTTGGTGTTATTTATGTGTAATGCGGCTTTACTGCTGTTTTCTTTATTATTGATAGGAATTCTCTTGTTAAGACCCTATAGAATTGATTAAAACCTCAGATTCATACTAAAACCACGATGATTCAATAAAACCCTTTCAAACTAAGTCTAAGTCCCAAAATTCCCTGAGTAAGAACCATTGGATCATCACTTATTCAATGAATAGATATAATGACTAAAAATCCAAACCAAAGAAACCTTTGTTTTGTCCTTTGATCAAAATAAGCATAAACGAAAGTTTGAAAGAATAAAAATATTTCTATTTATAACTTCTAACTCTTTGAAAAAATTTTTTGAAGTCCGGACACGAGGTCTGACTATTAAGTATGAATCATAGTTCTAATAGTAATCTATTTCATATATTCCGTGCTCCAGATACTAGAATGAATATCCGACGAAGTAAAACCATCTCTATCAAGATGACAGACCCATTCTCTGCACTATCCATAGGATCATTTATACCAAGTCACACACTCATATTCCGGAAATACAGAAACAAAGAAATTCCACGGTCAAACTACCAAAATAGAATGGGATAAAAATCAGAAACCTAAACGCTTCACTTTGTATTGAAAAAGCCAGTTAATGGTTCTTGGGAATCTAATTCATTGAAATTCCATCCAGTAAAATGGAAGAATTATAAATCTCCAAAATAATAGATAGGAATATCGCGAATAGAGCCATTGCGAGACCCATCAAAGGAGTAGTTCCCCACCCAGGAGCTACTTTACCATATTCTGAATTCAATGGTTTCAATAAACTCCCCGCATTAGTTCGTTTTGGGCGGCCAGATCTAGAACTACCTTCAACGGTTTGTGTAGCCATAATATTTTATATTCAGTAAGATCTGTTGACTTTGTATACCATTCCGTTGTAAATAAATGATCTTATCATAGATCCATTGAGGTCTTAAAACTTTATAATGTCTTAAAACTATATAATCATGGAAACAGCAACCCTAGTTGCCATCTTTTTATCTGGTTTACTTGTAAGTTTTACTGGGTACGCCTTATATACTGCTTTTGGGCAACCCTCTCAACAACTAAGAGATCCATTCGAGGAACACGGGGACTAGTTGAAGTACGGATCCTCCCAATATTGGGAGGATCCGTACTTCAATTGAGATAATGACAAATCATTTCACCTTTTTAGTTGGAACTTTAGGCGGGTCTCGAAAAAAGATAGCGAAAAAAATTATTCCTAGAGTTGAGACTAAAAGGAATGTATAAACCAATGCTTCCATAGATTCGATCGTGGTTTACAATTATAGCTTCCATACCTGTTTATTTGGGATCGTCTCCCGGATAAATAAAGAACAAGAGTCAAAGAAAAGGCAGTGATTCAAATCAAGATTTATCTGGTACCCCATCTAAAAATCACAAAAAGAAAATAAAAATGAAAAGTAACAAGTAACAAAGCATATTGTATCAGACTACTTGTCTTCTTGTAGTTGGATCTCCAAGTTTTTGGAATGCTCCAAATTCCACTTGAGCATCTAAATCTGGATCAATACCAGCAAAAACATCTCGAAACAAGGTTCTAGCACCATGCCAAATGTGTCCGAAGAAGAAGAGCAAAGCAAACGAAGCATGTCCAAAAGTAAACCAACCCCGTGGACTGCTACGAAAAACACCATCGGATTTCAAAGTAGCACGATCTAATTCAAAAATCTCACCCAATTGAGCACGTCTAGCATATTTTTTCACAGTAGCGGGATCGCTATAACTGACTCCGTTGAGTTCGCCGCCATAGAACTCGACAGTTACACCTACTTGTTCGACACTATATTTAGATTCCGCCCTTCTAAAAGGAACATCGGCTCTAACAATTCCGTCTCCGTCGACCAAAACAACCGGAAATGTTTCAAAAAAAGTAGGCATACGACGTACAAAAAGTTCGCGCCCCTCTTTATCTCTAAAGATAGGATGTCCTAACCACCCAACAGCTATTCCATCCCCGTTGTCCATTGAGCCCGCTCTGAATAACCCCCCCTTTGCCGGATTATTGCCGATGTAATCATAAAAAGCTAGTTTTTCGGGAATTTTAGACCAAGCTTCAGATAAACTTTGATTTTCAGCCAACCCAGCACCAATTCTTCGATATATTTCTTGTTGGAAGTATCCTTGATCCCATTGATAACGAGTGGGACCAAATAATTCAATCGGGGTAGTTGCTGAACCATACCACATAGTTCCAGCAACTACAAAAGCGGCAAAAAAGACAGCAGCAATACTACTGGAAAGGACGGTTTCAATATTTCCCATACGTAATCCTTTGTATAGGCGTTGAGGTGGACGTACACTAAGATGGAATAGACCCGCCAATATGCCCAAGGTCCCTGCTGCAATATGATGAGAGGCTATTCCTCCCGGAACAAAAGGATCAAAACCCTCCACACCCCACGCTGGATTTACGGATTGTACCCTTCCAGTTAGTCCATAAGGATCGGACACCCATATTCCAGGACCATACAATCCTGTTACATGAAATGCACCAAAACCAAAGCAAGCCACCCCTGATAGAAATAAATGAATTCCAAAGATCTTAGGCAAATCCAAAGAGGGTTTTCCTGTACGTTCATCAGTAAATATTTCTAGATCCCAATACACCCAATGCCAGATAGCTGCCAAAAAGCACAAGCCCGAAAACACAATATGTGCCCCGGCCACACCTTCGTAACTCCAAATACCCGGATTCGTTACAGTACCCCCTGTGATACTCCAACCGCCCCATGAATTGGTTATTCCTAAACGAGTCATGAAGGGTATAACGAACATACCCTGTCTCCACATTGGATCAAGAACAGGATCAGAAGGATCAAAAACTGCTAATTCGTATAGAGCCATCGAACCGGCCCAACCAGCAACCAGAGCTGTATGCATTATATGGACAGAAATCAAACGACCGGGATCATTCAATACGACGGTATGAACACGATACCAAGGCAAACCCATGGAAATACCCCTTTATCAATGAAAAATAGACACAATGTAACTTTATTGCATTGGAAAAAACTATGCTGTGGACCCTCTTTTTAGTGGATTATCTTGGGGAAAGAATTAATATTTGTTTGATTTGTTTGATTCTTTTCAATTACTTTTAGTAATAATGAAACTATTTTGTTCGTAGGAACAAAAAGAAGCAGATCTATTCTACACCCGATAAGGACCAATACGCAATGGTAGGGGAGTTGATACCATTTTATATGAGTGAATGCATATATATATTTGTTCATCATTCAAAGGACTTATTTGTAATAATTTTCCTTTATTCATTTTGTCTTCTTTATCTTTTTTTATAAACTTAGTCAATCTATGGATAAAATATGATAAAGGCCAATATTAGTAGGACACTAAATCCATTGTTACGCTTTCACATCAAAGTGAGATATAGTACTTAATTTTTCTTTTATTTAATGCCTATTGGTGTTCCAAGAGTACCTTTTCGAAGTCCTGGAGAGGAAGATGCATTGTGGATTGACATATAGTGCGACTTGTCAGATATATTGGGTCATATGGTATTTCCCCATTCTCTTCCCCGATCGAGATATCCTCCCCTTCGCCCAAGAAAGATTGATTGAATTATCAAAAATTTGGAGCGTGAAGTTCAATTAGATCCATTTTTTCGGGAGGGTATACAGATTAATATTATCAATTAGAATAATTTATGGTTATCTTGGTTAGGCCAATAAAATGAAGTATCCAGGCTCCGTTTAGAAAAAAACCGGTAAAAAATCTATTTATGATTACTAGTTCTATCATATTCTATTTCTTTATATATTTATAATAGAAGTGATCTCAAACTGTTAATCAATCGAGTAATATGATGAATGCATTGAATATCTGTTGTAAGACATGAAATAAATTGTAAAAAGGAAGTCGTAGCAAAAGGACGTGGTATTGGGGCATTTGTCATATATGTGCAAATCCAAATCGGGCGGATCTTTACTCGGAGTAGAGCATAAACCTAAAAAAATTGAAGAAGCCCATTCAGGAACAAGAAAATTACATCGCGATTGAGATTGTATCTCGATGAAACAATACATCAATGAAAAGTTAGTTAGATAAATTTAGTAATTTTTTTTTTTATAGATAAACAAAACAGGCCAAAACCCATCTTTTTTGAAAAATGAAAGAAAAGCCCCTTTTTATAAGTTAAAAGCCTGGTATGAAAAAAAAAAAAAAATAAATAAATAAAAGAAAACGCTAGAATCTACATCTACACATTGATTCTTTTTTTTTTTTTCGTTATTTTTGTTGAACCGTATGCATCAAAAGGTGCATGTACGGTTTCTAAGGGATACAACTTTATCCCAATCAACCGACTTTATCGAGAACGATTACTTTTTTTAGGCCAAGGGGTTGATAGCGAGATCTCGAATCAACTTATTGGTCTTATGGTATATCTCAGTATAGAGGATGATACCAAAGATCTATATTTGTTTATAAATTCTCCTGGCGGATGGGTAATACCCGGAGTAGCTATTTATGATACTATGCAATTTGTGCGACCAGATATACAGACAATATGCATGGGATTAGCCGCTTCAATGGGATCTTTTATTCTGGTCGGAGGAGAAATTACCAAACGTCTAGCATTCCCTCACGCTTGGCGCCAATGAGTTTTTTATTTGATTTGAGAGAAAAAAGAAGACTATGCCTTCGCGCTATATGAAATATTAATATTAAGTAATAATAGCATGGCACTTCGAATTCGATATGATAAATTTTTTTAACCCTTAAATTATGTATCGAAAGAGTAGTATGAGATAAAAGGTATTTCCGATTTTATCTAATCTATCGGGAGGCCTATTTCAGCGTCACAAACTTTTTTGTTTTCACGCCGGGAGGCTCTTAACAATATTTAGGTTATGAAAGAATATGAAAATAAAAAAAATCTTGTTTTTTTATTTGAAAAAAAAAAGAAACTTTGGGATTGCTAAATAACAGACGAAATAAATATATAAAGCAACGGAGCCATCATAGTATTTTTGAACTACTCCAAAAACAAAAAGAAGGGTGGTTATTGGATCATTTACCAACCCGAGTCTGATAGACCCTATATTTAATTTAAATTTAATTTATTTGATATTTAAGTAAGGTAAAAACGAATTCCATTATAGAGCCGTATGCAATGCGTAAAAGATGCCTGTACGGTTGTTCAATTATATATTTTATTATTCTTTATCTCTTCACCTTATCATCATGCGAGATAGAATAAACATTTATTATGTTATATCATCAGGGTAATGATCCATCAACCTGCTAGTTCTTTTTATGAGGCACAGACGGGAGAATTTATCTTGGAAGCGGAAGAACTTTTGAAGCTGCGCGAAACCGTCACAAGGGTTTATGTACAAAGGACAGGCAAACCCTTATGGGTTGTATCCGAAGATATGGAAAGAGATGTTTTTATGTCAGCAACAGAAGCCCAAGCTCATGGAATTGTTGATCTTGTAGCGACTGAATAAAAAAGAAAAATAACAAAAATTTCAGACGAATTGGTGATTTGAGATTTTATCTTCTTACCGGATTTAATATTCTATTCATTAATCTGATTTAAGATTCTATTCATTAATCTATTAATATAGAAATAAAATAATTCATAATCATCCGGTTAAGATCGATCTAAACCAGCCCATTATGTATATGATTCAATATGCCAACTATTAAACAGCTTATTAGAAACACAAGACAGCCAATCAGAAATGTCACGAAATCCCCCGCTCTTGGGGGATGTCCTCAGCGACGAGGAACATGTACTAGGGTGTATGTGCGACTCGTTCAGATCATGGGCTAGGACAAAAGAAAGAAAACAATTGATCCAGTATCAACGATCAGTACCAGTGAATAGACTAGAATGGAAGAACTCCATTCAATATCTAAAAATCAAAAAGATCTATCCTTCTATTGTGGTATCAAATGTATGGTTTCCGTTGGTGCAAATCCAATCAACTCCGTTTTAAATTTAAGATGAGAAAGAATTCTCCATTGATAGCAAATGATATCCATTAAGCAGGGGAAATACTATTTTAAAAAGCAGAAAAATTATGCCTTACTCTTGCAAGAACGGACTAACAGGGTCAGCTACTCAGCTAATCTTCATAATTAAATACCGTTACTGTATAAGTAGATCTCATTGTGAAAGACCTCGTACTGGATAATTATGGGTAGAGCCAAAGAGTGTGAACTGTACAAGTTAACAATAACATTGATTAAATGAAAGAAGGGCTCCGGTGTATAGAGAGGACCTCACCGTTTAAGAAGTAACCATAGAAACGATGGAACCCACTATATCCATTTCTATTTACAACTTTTATGTGGTTTTGATACCTAATATCAATACAATTTTTTCTAGGCATTTCACCTAGAAAAAAAAAAAAAAAAAATCGTGGTCGGGAAGGTTATAGTAGCAAAAGCCATTGGAATTAAAATTTTATACATTGGAAGAATCCGTTTTGTTATTAATAGACTAGGATACGGGAAGGGAATAACTGAAAGAAAGGAAATCGATTAGTTATTCATCAAAGTTTCATTTATTCAATGACCAGAATTAAACGAGGGTATATAGCCCGAAGACGTAGAACAAAAATTCGTTTATTTGCATCAACCTTTCGAGGGGCTCATTCAAGACTTACTCGTACTATTACTCAACAGAAAATAAGAGCTTTGGTTTCGGCTCATCGGGATAGAGGTAGACAAAAGAGAGATTTTCGTCGGTTGTGGATCACTCGGATAAATGCAGTAATTCGCGAGAATAAAGTATACTTAAGTTATAGTAAATTTATACACAATCTGTACAAGAGACAGTTACTTCTTAATCGTAAAATACTTGCACAAATAGCTATATTAAATAAGAGTTGTCTTTATATGATTTCCAATGAGATCATAAAATAAAGAGATTGGAAGGAATCCGTTGGAATAGTTTAAATGGAGTTCCCTGGAGAATGAACTCTGGGAAGGTAGAGTAGAAATTAGTATGATAAAATATGATAAAGTCATCAAAATGAAGAAAGACGTTAAATATAAAATATTTATTCCTCTTCTCCCATTTTTTTTCTTACGACAGGACATTTCGATTTTACGATTTTTCGAACAAAAAAAAAAACGTCAATCCGCATTTGAGTTTGGATTGGAATTTTATTTTGATTCAATTCAATTCAATTGAAGAGTCAACCTATTTTTTTCTGGTTCTAAGACCAGCAGCTCTAGCGGTTGACTCGCTTCTTTCAAATTGTTTCTCATTATTAAGAAAAGGTAACGGAGATAAAATACGAGCTTGTTTTATAGCAATAGTAATTAATCGTTGTTGTTTTAAGGTCAATCTATTCACCCGTCTAGATAATATTTTTCCTTGTTCGCTAATAAATCGACTAATTAAACTCATGTTTCTATAATCAATTCGATCCCCCGATTGGATCGGAGGCAAACGCCTACGAAAAGATCGCTTAGATTTAAGAAAGATTCGCTTGGATTTATCCATGGTTTGTTTATTCCTTATCCTGAAAATCCCAATCCTATTTCTTAATTCTACATCATCTTTGATCCGATCGAAATAGGATTTGGTTTGTTTCTATTTATTTGTTTCTATTTAAATAAATTAAAAAATAAATTAAAATAAATTATATATATATATTGTTATATATAATATGTAATTTTTCATCTTCCTTGGAAGACTGACACACGAGCGATCGGTTCGATCTATTTCTTTATCTCCCCATGAATCGTATGTTTGTAACAACAGGGACAGAATTTTCTCAATTCCAATCGACTAGGCGTATTGTGTCGATTCTTTTGAGTAATATATCTGGAAATGCCCATTGATTCCTTATTAACACGATTTCGAACACAACTGGTACATTCCAAAATAACCGTTACTCGGACATCTTTACCCTTAGCCATGAACCTCCTTTGGTTTTTGATTCACTCAATTCTTTAATTTTCCGACCCGAAGCAAGGAAGAAGAAAGGACACAAAAATAGAAGCAGGTAACTCGAAATCAAATTATGAAAGAAATGTTTTGTTGCAATCAATATAGTAATAAATAATAAGTAATATAATGATTTCTAACTATATTTATAATTTTTAATTGCCGTACAGTATTTCATTTTCAGTTAAGTATCTTGTATGATATTGTTGCCCCAACCACCGCATTTCCGTTCTATTATTAATTTAATTTGAGCCTGAGCCCGAGTTCATAGTTTCACTGAGGGTGAAACCGCTTTTTCTTTGTTTTTTTTTTTTTTTAGAAAGAATAAGTAAAAAAAGAAAAAAAGAAAAAACAAAGAAAAAAAGAAGGGAGGGGTAGGGATTAGTTACAGATATTTGATTGTATCTCTAATCTTCTTCCCCCTTCCCATATCAATAGCTAGAATGAAAAAAAGGGGAATATCAACGCATCCGGAAAAAAACGATTGATCTCTATCAATAAACCTGCTAAAGACCCGAACCATAGAGTACTTACTACCGGTGCCACGGAGAGATATGTTTTTAGATCTCGCATTTTAAAAACTCCTCTTTCTGTATTCGTTATTGTAATTTTATTGTAATTTGTAATACCTAATGGTAATACATATATGACCGGATGTGTATATGTAGTTAATGACTTACCACTTGTACGCGGAGTTCCTAATTCAAATTGAAATGTACAAAATAGATATTTATTAAAAGAAAAAAATACGTCCATTTCCGCCTTAAATTCCTAAAAAATATTAATTTTTTGTGGTAGATTTCATATTAATTTCATACTTTATATAAGTCTTTTACCATATTATATGTTTGTTATATGATATATGAGACCAAAAGGAAGAAGGAAGAAATGATAAGATAGTTTGTGTATATCAATGTAGGAAATAAAGATGTGGAAAACAAGGCAGGGATTCTCTAC